ACAATTTCTAAATCAGGCCAAGCGTCTTAATACATATGCAAAAAAATTCATTATTGGCCCACCATTGATTAGAAGATTTAGCTTGTATGAATCGCTATTGGTTTGATACGAATAATGGCAGTCGTTTCAGTATGTTAAGGATACAGATGTATCCACAATTCATTTAGAGTTACTTAATAGCCTATTTCTTATACCATATCTCTATCCCGTGAAATTCTCGATCCGAAAAATGGATGCATATGCTGTGTTTCATTTTGCTAAATGATATCAATTAAATGGTGTATCAATTCAATAAATTGAATATAGCAATAAATAAATCAGCAAAATTCTTTTATTTTAGATAGAAAAAACGCTTTTTCTATCTAAAATAAAAGAATGTACCCTTCTATCCAAATCCAATTTGCATCGATAAAATAAATCCAAATTCCAGTAGTACATGAATAATTGCAAATTTTTGTGTGTACGAGATTAGAATAACTTCAAAATAACTGACATAATTTTTGATTTTTCCTGATCAGAAAAATACATGAAAAAGAAAGGAGGTAGAAAAATTTTAGGATTTATGGTTAAAGAAGAAAAAGAAGAAAACAGGGGTTCTGTTGAATTTCAAGTATTCAGTTTCACCAATAAGATACGGAGACTTGCTTCACATTTGGAATTACACAAAAAAGATTTTTTATCGGAAAGAGGTCTACGAAGACTTTTGGGAAAACGAAAACGTTTGCTGGCTTATTTGGCAAAGAAAAATAGAGTACGTTATAAGAAATTAATCAGTCAGTTGGATATTCGGGAGCAGTAATTTAATCGTTCCAATTTTTTTCGTATTTTATTAGTAGTCTTATAGTAGTCTTAGATTTTGCATTTTGATGAGCCTCTTTTGAGGAATTCATGGAATAATCCATTTTCATGGAATAATGAATTAAGGAAGAAAGGATATGAGTCTACCGCTTACAAGAAAAGATCTCATGATAGTCAATATGGGCCCTCACCACCCATCAATGCATGGTGTTCTCCGACTGATCGTTACTCTCGATGGTGAAGATGTTATTGATTGTGAACCCATATTGGGCTATTTACACAGAGGAATGGAAAAAATCGCGGAAAACCGAACTATTATACAATACTTACCTTATGTAACACGATGGGATTATTTAGCTACTATGTTCACGGAAGCAATAACCGTAAATGCACCAGAATTCTTGGAGAATATTCAAGTACCCCAAAGAGCCAGCTATATTAGGGTAATTATGCTAGAATTGAGCCGCATAGCTTCTCATTTGTTATGGCTTGGACCTTTTATGGCAGATCTCGGTGCACAGACTCCTTTTTTCTATATTTTTAGGGAAAGAGAATTGATATACGATCTATTTGAAGCTGTTACAGGTATGCGAATGATGCATAATTATTTTCGCATCGGAGGAGTAGCTGCCGATCTACCCTATGGATGGATAGATAAATGTTTAGATTTTTGTGATTATTTTTTACAAGGAGTTGTTGAATATCAAAAGCTTATTACACATAATCCCATTTTTTTAGAACGAGTTGAAGGAGTCGGTTTTATTAGCGGAGAAGAAGCAGCAAATTGGGGGTTATCGGGACCGATGTTACGAGCTTCTGGAATACAATGGGATCTTCGTAAAGTTGATCGTTATGAGTCTTACAATCAATTTGATTGGGAAGTTCAATGGCAAAAAGAAGGAGATTCGTTAGCTCGTTATTTAGTACGAATCGGTGAAATGAGAGAATCCATCAAAATTATTCAACAGGCTGTAGAGAAAATTCCTGGGGGGCCTTATGAAAATTTGGAAGTCCGACGCTTTAAGAGAGCAAAGAATTCCGAATGGAATGATTTTGAATATCGATTTCTTGGTAAAAAACCTTCGCCCAATTTTGAATTGTCAAAGCAAGAACTTTATGTAAGAGTGGAAGCCCCAAAAGGGGAATTAGGAATTTATTTGGTAGGAGATAATAGTCTTTTCCCCTGGAGATGGAAAATTCGTCCACCGGGTTTTATTAATTTACAAATTCTTCCTCAGCTAGTTAAAAAAATGAAATTGGCTGATATCATGACGATATTAGGTAGTATAGATATCATTATGGGAGAAGTTGATCGTTGAAATGATAATAGATAGGGTAGAGGTAGAAACTATCAATTCTTTTTCGAAATCGGAATTTTTTAAAGAAGTCTATGGACTGATATGGATTCTACCCATTTTGACCCTCTTATTAGGAATCACAATAGAAGTACTAGTAATTGTGTGGTTAGAAAGAGAAATATCCGCATCGATACAACAACGTATTGGCCCCGAATATGCTGGACCCCTGGGACTGCTTCAAGCTATAGCAGATGGGACTAAGTTGCTTTTTAAAGAGGATATCCTACCATCCCGAGGAGATATTCCTTTGTTTAGCATCGGACCTTCTATAGCAGTCATATCAATTCTATTAAGCTTTTTAGTCATTCCTTTTGGGTATCGTCTTGTTTTATCCGATCTTAGTATTGGTGTCTTTTTATGGATTGCCATTTCAAGTATTGCTCCTATTGGTCTTCTTATGGCAGGATATAGCTCAAATAATAAATATTCTTTTTCAGGCGGTCTACGAGCTGCTGCTCAATCTATTAGTTATGAAATACCATTAACTTTTTGTGTGCTAGCAATATCTCTACGTGTGATTCGTTAAAATAGGATCTCTTTCCTCTAAAATCCATTGAATATCTCTATCTTCCTTTTCTTATTCCGTATTCGGATTGATAAGTTAAACTAGATAGCTATATGAGTGAAACAAAACAGCTTATTAATTTGTAGTAAAAAGAAAAAATCTCATTTCCTATGTACAAGGATAAAGTTGAAGTAAACATAAGCAGTGTAAACTCTTTACCCCAAGGTTGAGATTTTTTGATTAGTCATCATATCTTGAAGCGGGCAAGAATAAAAGATTCCCGGTATGGAATTCAATTAGTACAATATCCCTAGTTATTACTATAACTTATAACCATAAGTGGAATCCATCAAAAGTTAGTGAGCGGTTAGGAACACTAAAGTACATAAAGGATTAGTAATAAGAGGAATCTAAGGTATTAGAGATTTTTCCTCATAAAAGGAATCATAATAAGGACTTGAAATTGGTGGAAATGATCAAGTAGTACTTTCTTCGGATTCCGATCCAGAGTATACTCCCCTTCACTTGTTAAGGAAATGGCTATCAAGAACGAATTAACCCTTTATTCCTTTTTTCTTTTTAAGTACTCCTTCCCCGGGGAAAGAAGAAGAGGACAAAAGATATGGAATGCAATAAAAAATAAAAGGATCCTTATTTATTCTTTCCTTCCTCTATCCATATTCATACAGAATTCCTCATGAACTAATACCCAACTCTTTCTATTTATTGATTGATATAACGAGTGTTTTATTACAAGATTAAGTTATTACTGAACAAAGAAAAACTCTCATTATAAAGGATGAGATCAATTCGGAAGCACTTTTTCTTATTCTAGCAGACGGAATTCCTTTGGTCTAATTTAGGACTTTCCAATCAAATCCATTTTTATCTTACCTAATTGTATCTACGCCCAGGGGGATAATACCGAAACAGTCCTTTCCTTTTTTCTGATCATAGGGGAGCCGTATGAAGCTAAGGTTTCATGTACGGTTTTGAAATAGCGGTGGGAACTGTGGTGTTATTATCGACTATGATTATCTAACAGTTCAAGTACAGTTGATATAGTTGAAGCACAGTCAAAATATGGTTTTTTTGGATGGAATCTTTGGCGTCAGCCTATAGGCTTTCTAGTTTTTTTAATTTCTTCTTTGGCCGAATGTGAAAGATTACCCTTTGATTTACCAGAAGCAGAGGAGGAATTAATAGCAGGGTATCAAACCGAATATTCTGGTATCAAGTATGGTTTATTTTATCTTGTTTCTTACCTAAATTTATTAGTTTCTTCTTTATTTGTAACAGTTCTTTACTTAGGCGGGTGGAATTTCTCTATTTCCTACATATCCATTTTTGGGTTTTTCCAAATGAATAAAATGGTTGGAATTTTGGAAATGGCAAAGAGTATCCTTATTACATTAACTAAAGCTTATTTATTTCTCTTCATTTCTATCACAATAAGATGGACTTTACCCAGGATGAGAATGGATCAGTTATTAAATCTTGGATGGAAATTTCTTTTACCTATTTCCCTGGGCAATCTCTTATTAACAACTTCTTCCCAACTTGTTTCACTATAAATAAGATAATACAATAACAGTAAGAATATTTTCAACTCAAACAAAAGTTCTCTCAAACAAGAGAAAGAAACATCCCCTTTTTCATAAATATTTAGAATATGTTCCCTATGGTAACTGGGTTCATGAGTTATGGTCAACAAACAATACGCGCTGCAAGGTATATTGGTCAAAGTTTCATAATTACCTTATCCCACACAAATCGTTTACCTATAACGATTCACTACCCTTATGAAAAATCAATTACATCAGAGCGTTTCCGGGGGCGAATCCACTTTGAATTTGATAAATGTATTGCTTGTGAAGTATGTGTTCGCGTATGCCCAATAGATCTACCCCTTGTGGATTGGAGATTTGAAAAGGATATTAAAAGAAAACAATTGCTTAATTATAGTATTGATTTCGGAGTTTGTATATTTTGTGGTAACTGTGTTGAGTACTGTCCAACAAACTGTTTATCAATGACTGAAGAATATGAACTTTCTACTTATGATCGTCATGAATTGAATTACAATCAAATTGCTTTGAGTCGATTACCAATCTCCATAATTGGAGATTACACAATTCAAACAATTAGGAATTCGACTCAAAGTAAAATAGACGAAGAAAAATCTTGGAATTCAAGAACGATTACTGATTACTAAGATTTTGTCTTTTTTGCTAGAAAAAAACCAATAGAATGGTGATTTACTAACTATGAAAAACGAATAACTACTGCTTATTTCGAATTGCTCCTGATTTAAACTAAGAGTAGATTTTCGTGATGTGATTTCTAACTACACAACTTGATTATATACAAAAAAAGATCCTAATCCCTTTTTCCTTCCTTGAATCTTTTAGTTTTAGTCAGTTCATGAAAAATTGCATACTATTAATTTCTTTTTATCCATAATGGATTTACCTGGACCAATACATGAGATTCTTGTGCTATTTGGGGGATTTGTTCTTCTATTAGGGGGTCTAGGGGTAGTATTACTTACCAACCCAATTTATTCTGCCTTTTCGCTGGGATTAGTTCTTGTTTGTATATCCTTATTCTATATTTTATTGAATTCCTACTTTGTAGCTGTCGCACAACTCCTTATTTATGTGGGAGCCATAAATGTCTTGATCATATTTGCCATAATGTTCGTAAATGGCTCAGAATGGTCTAAAGATAAGAATCCTTGGACTATTGGAGATGGGCTCACTTCACTCGTTTGTACAACTATTCCTTTTTCACTAATGACTACTATTCCAGATACGTCATGGTATGGAATTCTTTGGACTACAAGATCAAACCAAATTGTAGAACAGGGTCTCATAAATAACGTTCAACAAATGGGGATTCATTTAGCAACCGATTTTTATCTTCCGTTTGAGCTCATTTCCATAATTCTTCTAGTTTCTTTGATAGGTGCAATTACTATGGCTCGGCAATAAGAAATACTTAGAATTCCAAATTTGAAATAAGTAATTAAAAAATCGAAATTTTGATTTAGTAAAACCCATCTACTGCCAACAAATACCTTTCTTTCTCTTTTGTTGTGTAATTGTTCTATTTTAATTAAATGAATCGGTTCAATTCTTGTCCTCATATTGAAATGAATCGAGATTGATAAGGAGTTAGTTAATGATGTTTGAGCATGTACTTTTTTTGAGTGTCTATTTATTTTCGATTGGTATCTATGGATTGATCACAAGCCGAAACATGGTTAGAGCTCTAATATGTCTTGAACTTATACTGAATTCAATTAATCTAAATCTCGTAACATTTTCTGATTTATTTGATAGTCGCCAATTAAAAGGAGACATTTTCGCAATCTTTGTTATAGCCCTTGCGGCTGCTGAAGCAGCTATTGGACTATCCATTCTTTCTTCAATCCATCGTAACAGAAAATCCACTCGTATCAATCAATCGAATTTTTTGAATAATTAGACATAGAATCATCTAAACAAAGACGCACATATAATAATATGGAATCTTAAAATGAATAGAAATTGAATACTATTTTCTTATATGAGAATATCTATTTTATGAGTAGATTATTCCATAGTATTGTTTTTTACTTATTGATTTTGATTGAATTTATTTTTCAATTAATTGATATTGCAATTTGAATATTGCAATAATTTATGTCGAAAACACGATAGCTAATTTATTGGCTAATTCGAATTCGTATGTACAATTCGTATAATCATGATTGTTGAAGTCCAAAATTCAAGTCTCTTGGCTCTTTTCATATTTTCTCACAATTTTCATATTTTCTCACAAACGGACTAAAAAACATATTGCATTGTTTGTTGAAGTTTGGATAAATCATTGCTTCGTCTGGTGTCTACAATACAATTGACTCATTCATATAGTACTAATTTCATTTTTACCAGATCGAAAATTTTTATGTTGAAAAGGAAAATTTATAGATCCAATGTCACATTCAGTAAAAATTTACGATACATGTATAGGATGCACTCAATGTGTACGAGCTTGTCCAACGGATGTATTGGAAATGATACCCTGGGATGGATGTAAAGCCAAGCAAATTGCTTCCGCGCCGAGAACCGAAGATTGTGTGGGTTGTAAGAGATGTGAATCTGCCTGCCCAACAGATTTTTTAAGTGTCCGCGTTTATTTAGGGCCTGAAACAACCCGCAGCATGGCTCTATCTTATTGATAGATTACAAAAAACCCCACTTGAATCGTCTGATTCCTCTTTACCGAAAAAGCCCGTGCTCGAAATAATCGAGCACGGGCTTTTCTGGTCAAAACGTATCTTGTCTTTATCACTTTATCATGAGTTATTTTCCTTGGTTAACAATACTTGTTGTTTTTCCGATATTTGCAGGTTCTTTAATTTTCTTTTTCCCTCATAGGGGAAACAAAATAGTTAGGTGGTATACTATATCTATTTGTTTATTAGAATTCCTTCTAATGACTTATGCATTCTGTTATCATTTCCAATTGGAGGATCCCTTAATCCAATTAAGGGAGGATTTAAAATGGATAGATGTCTTCGATTTCCACTGGAGATTGGGAATCGATGGACTTTCATTAGGATCTATTTTATTGACAGGATTTATCACTACTTTAGCTACTTTAGCGGCTTGGCCAGTTACCCGGAATTCGCGATTATTCTATTTCCTGATGCTAGCAATGTATAGTGGTCAAATAGGATTATTTTCTTCTCGAGACCTTTTACTTTTTTTTATCATGTGGGAGTTAGAATTAATTCCTGTTTACCTACTTTTATCCATGTGGGGGGGAAAGAGACGTTTATACTCAGCTACAAAGTTTATTTTGTACACTGCGGGCGGTTCTATTTTTTTCTTAATCGGAGTTCTAGGTATGGGCTTATATGGTTCCAACGAACCAAGATTAGATTTGGAAAGATTAATTAATCAGTCATACCCTTCGACATTGGAAATACTATTTTATTTTGGCTTCCTTATTGCTTATGCTGTCAAATTGCCGATTATACCCCTACATACGTGGTTACCAGATACCCATGGGGAAGCGCATTACAGTACATGTATGCTTTTAGCGGGAATCCTATTAAAGATGGGAGCATACGGATTGATTCGGATCAACATGGAATTGTTACCTCATGCTCATTATATATTTTCCCCCTGGTTGGTAATAATAGGAGCGATACAAATAATCTATGCAGCTTCAACTTCTCTTGGTCAACGAAATTTCAAAAAAAGAATAGCCTACTCCTCCGTATCTCATATGGGTTTCATAATTATAGGAATTGGTTCTATAACCAGCATTGGACTTAATGGAGCTATTTTACAAATACTATCTCATGGATTTATTGGTGCTACACTTTTTTTCTTGGCGGGAACGACTTGTGATAGAATGCGTCTTGTTTATCTCGAAGAACTGGGGGGGATATCTATCCCAATGCCCAAAATTTTTACCATGTTTAGTAGCTTTTCAATGGCTTCTCTTGCCTTGCCAGGAATGAGCGGTTTTGTTGCAGAATTAGTAGTATTTTTTGGACTAATTACTAGTCCAAAATTTCTTTTAATGCCAAAAATGCTAATTACTTTTGTAATGGCAATTGGAGTGATATTAACTCCTATTTTTTTATTATCTATGTTACGTCAGATGTTCTATGGATATAAGCTATTTCATGTTCCAAACTCGAATTTTGTGGATTCTGGACCACGAGAACTCTTTCTTTTAATCTGTATCTTTTTACCTGTAATAGGAATTGGTATTTATCCAGATTTTGTTCTCTCGCTATCCGTTGACAGGGTCGAGGCTATATTATCCAATTATTATCCTAAATAGGATTTTCTTTTTTTTTTTACTAGTCCGTTCCATATTCCATAGTGAAAAAACCAAATAATTCAGAAAAAACTAAAAAAGTCTAATTAGATCCATCTCGAATTTTTGAGAACCCTTTGAGAAGACGTTCAAGGGGTTCTCAAACCAAACAAAAATGGAAAAACTTTCATTTCCTGAGGGTTTTATGTTATGTAATCATTTAGATGGTAAGTTAAATGAACCATAACTATGTAAACCTATTCCTAATAGATTGATACCAAAATAGCAGATCCAAATTATAAGAAATCCTATAGAAGCTACAAATGCCGAATTCGTACCCTTCCCATTTGGATTTGTTCTACTATGTAAATAAATCGCAAATATGGTCCAAGTAATAAATGCCCAAGTTTCCTTGGGATCCCAGTTCCAATAGGATCCCCACGCCTCATTAGCCCATACTGCTCCACAAAGAATACCTATGGTTAAAAGGGTAAACCCTAGACTAATAACACGAGAACTCCAATAATCCAAACGCTCAGTTAATTGATATTTGTAATAATTTGGAAATGAAGGAAAAGAGGTGTTTTTTAAAGCACTTCTTTTTGCATTGAAATATTCAATTTCACTAAAGAAAAATGTGTTAATTAAAACATTTTTCTTCTTTTTACAAATGCAAAAGAAATCGAAATTTTTGCGAAATCTAATGATTAGAAGAGCGGCTGATAATAAGGACCCACATAAAAGAGTTGCATAGCTTAGTAACATCATACTTACATGCATCATTAACCACTGAGATTGTAGAGCAGGTACTAGTATTGTGGATTGATGCATTTCAGTTAAAAGACCCGACGTGGCAAAGCCTTGAGTTAAAATAGTACTTGGCGCAGTTATTGTGCTTAAATCATTTTTAGAGCTCTGTATCTTAGGAATCGTATGAAGAATATAGAGAGCCCATGAAAGGAAGATTAATGACTCGTATAAGTTACTTAATGGAAAATGTCCCGAGGAAGCCCAACGAGAAACTAAGAATCCTGTTATAGAGAAAAAAGTAGCTATCATTCCTTTTTCTGACGAATCACGTAATCCCCCAAGTTCACGAACTAATAAGGTTATCAGATGAATCGTAATCACAATTGAAATGATTGAGAAAGATATATGAGTTAATATATGTTCTAAAGTTGCAAATAGCATAAGGAGAGGTCCCATTACAAAATTGTAAATTTCGAATTGAATCCATTTTCTATTCTATTGTATTCTTTTTCGAGAATGCCGCCACTCGGACTCGAACCGAGATGCTTGAGCACTGCTTCCTAAGAGCAGCGTGTCTACCAATTTCACCATGGCGGCTAACTTGAAATAATAGCTAACTCAAAAGAATAATAGTTATTTTCTGGTGAATCGTCGAGATTAGATTGGGACAGCCCATAGAATTTAGGAACATTAGAATCTTTATTAAAGAAGTATCGTTGCGAATTTGTTTTTTAACAATAAACTCTTGCACAATAGAAATTAAGCTTGAAAGAGTTGGAACAGTTTTTTCCCAATTGAAATATAGAACTAATTTTTTTCTAATTAGTTTCTCATTTAAATGATTCTTTCAATGCAATGCACAAAATCCAAAAAAGCCCTTTCTATCTATTAGAATCTCATTATTAAATCCAAAGTATTTTGGATTTTAGAAAAATTTTTCTAAAATGAGAGTCTTTATGCTCTTATTATTAATACCATTTACCAAGCCTAAATCCATTTATTTGTGGATTTTGGATAAGATAGGTAGAAGTTGTAAGTCTTGTCGCAAGAGTACTCTACTTTTCATAATAGAATCTTTCTATTCTATTATGAAAAGTTCATTGAAAGGAAAAGAATACTTAGAGCCCAGTATACCAAAAACTTTTGTTCTATATATCAGATATCATAGGGATTAGTTCTAACGAATATTGTACCGAGGAATTCGACACAGAAAAATACATTAATTAATCAGAATTATTCATCTTAAATAATTGAAATTTCTTTGGGATAGGTCAATTCTGATTATTCCAAAACCAGATTATTTGTTTGTTTGTCGCCCAGAAAAACCTTTTGGTTTTGGATGCTCGCTACCGCTGGGAAATGATCTTGATTTTGCTAAAGAATAAGATTGTACTATGGAAAAATAAGTCTTTTTCTTCCAAAGATTTTTACGAATACGCTTTTTTGACATTGAAGTACGTTTTTTTGGAACTGCCATTCAAAAAGGAGGTTACTTTTTTCTAGTTGTATGTGAAAGACATCTATTACCGCAAATCAATCCTTTTTTCTTCTTTTTCTTAGTATTTATACTTAGATACTGAAAGATACTAAAATTCTTAATTCTTTTTTACTTCATATTTTATCTAATGCGAATAAGACAAGAGTTTTTTAGCATATTTTTCGTATATATTCTAAACTTTGCCTTAAAAATATAGAATATATACAAGGATTTTCTATTTAAATTAAATATATTTTTTATATATTTTATATATTAAGTATACCCCATATATAGATATAGAGAGGCCATAAGATGTGGGGATAAAAAGAAGGGAAAATCCAGATTGTTAATTAAGTTCAGAATGGTATTCCATAATTGGAATTTCAATTAAAACAAAAAAATACTTAGTCTCTTAAACAAGAGATTCTAAAACTTAGGTAATTCTAGTCATTAGGATTTTCGTTCTATGTGAAGTAAGGAATATCGTAGAGTTTCCTATAAACATAGGTTTTCATTGGAATTCAATCAATCAGTTATGAAACAAGAGAATTACTTTTCAAATTTGAATATTTAATAGAAGAACAAAATATTTAATAGAAGAATAAAAAGTAAAATGATTCAATCTTTTTTGTATTTTAATAAATATCCTTCTTTAAGGTAATGTAATAACTAGATAACGAAGTTATTTGGTTAACTTTTTGAATTTAACCAACTAAACTAAACCAATTGTCAATTTTTAATTATTTCAATGAGCAAAATTCAGAATTTTTCAGAATTCCAGTATTTTTTCTTATCTTTTTTTTTTTTGAATTCCTTTAGAAAGAGATAAGAATTGGTGAATCGGAAACAATTTTTTTTAGAAAAATTGAAGTATAAATTTCAAGGAAAAATTTCAATTTCTTTTCTTATGGAACATACATATCAATATGCATGGGTAATACCTTTTCTCCCACTTCCAGTTATTATGTCAATAGGGCTTGGACTTTTTCTTATTCCGACAGCAACAAAAAATCTTCGTCGTATATGGGCTTTTCCTAGTGTTTTACTCTTAAATATAGCTATGGTATTCTCAGTTTACCTGTCTATTCAACAAATAAATGGAAGTTTTATCTATCAATATCTATGGTCTTGGACCATCAATAATGATTTTTCCCTAGAGTTTGGATACTTGGTCGACCCGCTTACTTCTATTATGTTAATACTAATTACTACTATAGGAATCCTGGTTCTTATTTATAGTGACGATTATATGTCTCACGATGAAGGATATTTGAGATTTTTTGTTTATATAAGTTTTTTCAATACTTCCATGTTGGGATTGGTTACTAGTTCCAATTTGATACAAATTTATTTTTTTTGGGAACTTGTGGGAATGTGTTCCTATTTATTAATAGGTTTTTGGTTCACACGGCCACTTGCAGCGAGTGCTTGTCAAAAAGCCTTTGTAACTAATCGTGTAGGGGATTTTGGTCTGTTATTAGGAATTTTAGGTTTTTTTTGGATAACAGGCAGTTTAGAGTTTCGGGATTTGTTCAAAATAGCTAATAACTGGATTCCCAATAGTGGGATTAATTCCTTACTTATTACTTTGTGTGCCTTTTTATTATTCCTTGGTGCAGTTGCGAAATCTGCACAATTCCCTCTTCACGTATGGTTACCCGATGCTATGGAAGGACCCACTCCCATTTCGGCTCTTATACACGCAGCAACCATGGTTGCTGCGGGAGTTTTTCTTCTAGCTCGACTTCTTCCTCTTTTCATATCATTACCTTTGGTAATGAGTTTCATTTCTTTAGTAGGTACAATAACACTCTTCTTAGGAGCTACTTTAGCTCTTGCTCAGATAGATATTAAAAGAAGCTTAGCCTATTCTACAATGTCTCAATTGGGTTATATGATGTTAGCTCTAGGTATAGGTTCTTATCAAGCTGCTTTATTCCATTTGATCACTCATGCTTATTCAAAAGCTTTATTGTTCTTAGGATCCGGATCTATTATTCATTCAATGGAACCCCTTGTTGGATATTCACCAGATAAAAGTCAGAATATGGCTCTTATGGGTGGTTTAAGAAAATACGTTCCAATTACAAGAACCACTTTTTTATGGGGTACACTTTCTCTTTGTGGTATTCCACCTCTTGCTTGCTTCTGGTCCAAAGATGAAATTCTTAGTAATAGTTGGTTGTATTCACCAATTTTTGGAATAATAGCCTCTTTCACTGCAGGATTAACTGCGTTTTATATGTTTCGGGTATATTTACTTACCTTTGATGGGTATTTGCGTGTTCATTTTCAAAATTACAGTAGCACTAAAGAGAGTTCGTTCTATTCAATATCCTTATGGGGAAAAAGGATACCCAAAGAAGTCAATAGGGATTTCGTTTTATCAGCATCGAATAGTGGAGTTTCTTTTTTTTCACAAAATACATCCAGAATCCATGGTGATACAAGAAATAGGATAGGATCCTTTAGTACTTACTTTGGAGCTAAAAACACTTCTGTCTATCCTCATGAAACGGGAAATACTATGCTATTCCCTCTTCTTATATTATTCCTTTTTACTTTGCTCATTGGATCCATAGGAATCCATTTTGATAATGGAGTAATGGAGTTAACCATATTATCAAAATGGCTAACTCCATCAATAAACTTTTTCCAGCAAAGTTTGAATTCTTCCATAAATTCGTATGAATTTTTCACCAATGCGGTTTCTTCCGTAAGTCTAGCTATTTTTGGTCTATTTTTAGCATATATTTTCTATGGATCCGCTTATTCATTTTTTCAGAATTTGGATTTAATAAATTCCCTTGTAAAAGGAAATCCGAAAAAAACCTTTTTGGATCAAGTAAAAAAAAGGATATACAGTTGGTCATATAATCGCGGTTATATAGATATCTTCTATACTAGGATCTTTATCCTGGGTATAAGAGGATTAACCGAGCTAATGCAGTTTTTTGATAAGGGTGTTATTGATGGAATTACCAATGGAGTAGGTCTTGCTGGTTTTTGTATAGGGGAAGAAATTAAATATGTAGGGGGAGGACGAATATCGTCTTATCTATTCTTTTTTTTATGCTATGTATCCATATTTTTATTCCTTTTTCTTTCTTAAGTAATTCCTTCGTCTCTTTCTTTTCTAAGGAGCCCCTCTATTCCCCTTCGTAGCTCCCTCTCCTAATAGTTCGGTTTTCCGCGATTTTTTCCATTCCTCTGTGTAAATAGCCCAATATGGGTTCACAATCAATAACATCTTCACCATCGAGAGTAACGATCAGTCGGAGAACACCATGCATTGATGGGTGGTGAGGGCCCATATTGACTATCATGAGATCTTTTCTTGTAAGCGGTAGACTCATATCCTTTCTTCCTTAATTCATTATTCCATGAAAATGGATTATTCCATGAATTCCTCAAAAGAGGCTCATCAAAATGCAAAATCTAAGACTACTATAAGACTACTAATAAAATACGAAAAAAATTGGAACGATTAAATTACTGCTCCCGAATATCCAACTGACTGATTAATTTCTTATAACGTACTCTATTTTTCTTTGCCAAATAAGCCAGCAAACGTTTTCGTTTTCCCAAAAGTCTTCGTAGACCTCTTTCCGATAAAAAATCTTTTTTGTGTAATTCCAAATGTGAAGCAAGTCTCCGTATCTTATTGGTGAAACTGAATACTTGAAATTCAACAGAACCCCTGTTTTCTTCTTTTTCTTCTTTAACCATAAATCCTAAAATTTTTCTACCTCCTTTCTTTTTCATGTATTTTTCTGATCAGGAAAAATCAAAAATTATGTCAGTTATTTTGAAGTTATTCTAATCTCGTACACACAAAAATTTGCAATTATTCATGTACTACTGGAATTTGGATTTATTTTATCGATGCAAATTGGATTTGGATAGAAGGGTACATTCTTTTATTTTAGATAGAAAAAGCGTTTTTTCTATCTAAAATAAAAGAATTTTGCTGATTTATTTATTGCTATATTCAATTTATTGAATTGATACACCATTTAATTGATATCATTTAGCAAAATGAAACACAGCATATGCATCCATTTTTCGGATCGAGAATTTCACGGGATAGAGATATGGTATAAGAAATAGGCTATTAAGTAACTCTAAATGAATTGTGGATACATCTGTATCCTTAACATACTGAAACGACTGCCATTATTCGTATCAAACCAATAGCGATTCATACAAGCTAAATCTTCTAATCAATGGTGGGCCAATAATGAATTTTTTTGCATATGTATTAAGACGCTTGGCCTGATTTAGAAATT